GCTAGCGTAGCTTAATACAAAGCATAGCACTGAAGATGCTAAGATGAGTCCTAAAAAACTCCGCATGCACAAAGGCATGGTCCCGACCTTATTATCAGCTCTAACTCAACTTACACATGCAAGTCTCCGCAGCCCCGTGAATATGCCCTCAATCCCCCGTCCCGGGGACGAGGAGCGGGCATCAGGCACAAACTTCAGCCCAAGACGCCTAGCCAAGCCACACCCCCAAGGGAATTCAGCAGTGATAAACATTAAGCCATAAGTGAAAACTTGACTCAGTTAGTGTTAAGAGGGCCGGTAAAACTCGTGCCAGCCACCGCGGTTAGACGAGGGGCCCTAGTTGATACTACAACGGCGTAAAGGGTGGTTAAGGATAGACAAAAATAAAGCCAAATGACCCCTTGGCCGTCATACGCTTCTAGGTGTCCGAAGCCCTAACACGAAAGTAGCTTTAATAAATTCACCTGACCCCACGAAAGCTGGGAAACAAACTGGGATTAGATACCCCACTATGCCCAGCCGTAAACCTAGGCATCCAACTACAATTAGATGCCCGCCAGGGTACTACGAGCATCAGCTTAAAACCCGAAGGACCTGACGGTGTCTCAGACCCCCCTAGAGGAGCCTGTTCTAGAACCGATAACCCTCGTCTAACCTCACCACTTCTAGTCACCCCAGCCTATATACCGCCGTCGTCAGCTTACCCTATGAAGGTAATAAAAGTAAGCAAAATGGGCACACCCCAATACGTCAGGTCGAGGTGTAGCGCATGAAGTGGGAAGAAATGGGCTACATTTTCTAACATAGAATATCACGAATATGCACCATGAAACAGTGCTTGAAGGAGGATTTAGTAGTAAAAAGGAAACAGAGTGTCCCTTTGAACCCGGCTCTGAGACGCGTACACACCGCCCGTCACTCTCCCCAGTCAAAACGCACCAAAAATACCTAACACAATAGCACCGACAAGGGGAGACAAGTCGTAACATGGTAAGTGTACCGGAAGGTGCACTTGGATCAAATCCAAGGCGTGGCTGAGTTAGTTAAGCATCTCACTTACACCGAGAAGACATCCATGCAAACTGGGTCGCCCTGAGCCAAACAGCTAGCTTAACTACTTAATAACCAAACAATATAAATAAAATAAAATAAGCCATAACACCAAAAACTAAACCATTCTTTTACCTGAGTATGGGAGACAGAAAAGGTTCTACAAAGCAATAGAAATAGTACCGCAAGGGAAGGCTGAAAGAGAAATGAAACAACCCATATAAGCACTAAAAAGCAAAGATTAAAACTCGTACCTTTCGCATCATGATTTAGCCAGTACACCCAAGCAAAGAGACCTTTAGTTTGAAACCCCGAAACCAGGTGAGCTACCCCGAGACAGCCTATTAAGGGCCAACCCGTCTCTGTGGCAAAAGAGTGGGAAGAGCTCCGGGTAGAAGTGACAGACCTACCGAACCTGGTGATAGCTGGTTGCCCAAGAAATGAATAGAAGTTCAGCCTCGTATTCCCCAAATCAGATAAACACAAACAAGACCCCAAGAGAAACACACGAGAGTTAGTTAAAGGGGGTACAGCCCCTTTAACAAAGGACACAACCTTTCCAGGAGGATAAAGATCATAATATATAAAACATACTGTTCTAGTGGGCCTAAAAGCAGCCACCTAAACAGAAAGCGTTAAAGCTCAGACAGATAAAAGTTTATTATCCTGATAAAAAATCTTATTCCCCTAAACATTATTAGGCCAACCCATGCCCACATGGAAGAGATTATGCTAAAATGAGTAACAAGAAGACCCGCCCTTCTCCAAGCACAAGTGTAAGCCAAACCGGACTAACCATTGGCAACTAACGAACTCAACCCAAGAGAGCAATGTGAGTTACAAAAAAACCAAGAAAAACCCACAACTAAACTATCGTTACCCCCACACTGGAGTGCCACTAAAGGAAAGACTAAAAGAAAAGGAAGGAACTCGGCAAACACAAGCCTCGCCTGTTTACCAAAAACATCGCCTCCTGCAACACAACCAAGTATAGGAGGTCCAGCCTGCCCAGTGACCACAAGTTCAACGGCCGCGGTATTTTAACCGTGCAAAGGTAGCGCAATCACTTGTCTTTTAAATAAAGACCTGTATGAATGGCTAAACGAGGGCTTAACTGTCTCCCCTTTCAAGTCAGTGAAATTGATCTACCCGTGCAGAAGCGGGTATAATAATACAAGACGAGAAGACCCTTTGGAGCTTAAGGTACAAAACTCAATCACATAAAGCAACTCAGTAAAAAGCAAAAACCTTATGAATATGAAATTTTACCTTCGGTTGGGGCGACCACGGAGGAAAGAAAAGCCTCCAAATGGACTGGGAAAACCTCCTAAAACCAAGAGAGACATCTCTAAGCCACAGAACATCTGACCAAACATGATCCGGCCATTAGACCGATCAATGAACCAAGTTACCCTAGGGATAACAGCGCAATCCTCTCCCAGAGTCCATATCGACGAGGGGGTTTACGACCTCGATGTTGGATCAGGACATCCTAATGGTGCAGCCGCTATTAAGGGTTCGTTTGTTCAACGATTAAAGTCCTACGTGATCTGAGTTCAGACCGGAGCAATCCAGGTCAGTTTCTATCTGTAACGCCACTTTTCCTAGTACGAAAGGATCGGAAAAGAGGGGCCTATACTCAAAGCACGCCCCACCCCAATTTATGAAGACAAATAAATAAAATAAAGGGGGGCCAAAACCCAGCTGGCCAAAACAAGGACATACTGGGGTGGCAGAGCATGGTAAATTGCGAAAGGCCTAAGCCCTTTTAACCAGAGGTTCAAATCCTCTTCCCAGTTCATGTTAAACACCCTAATCACCCACCTAATCAACCCCTTAGCCTACATTGTACCAGTACTCCTAGCAGTAGCCTTCCTAACACTCATTGAACGAAAAGTACTAGGATATATACAATTACGAAAAGGACCAAACGTAGTAGGCCCTTACGGACTACTACAACCCATTGCTGACGGACTAAAACTCTTCATTAAAGAACCCGTCCGCCCATCTACATCATCCCCATTCCTATTTTTAGCCACCCCAATACTTGCACTAACCCTAGCCATAACCCTGTGAGCACCTATACCCATACCCCACCCAGTAACTGACCTAAACCTAGGAATTCTATTTATCTTAGCCCTATCAAGCCTTGCAGTATACTCAATTCTAGGATCAGGTTGAGCCTCAAACTCAAAATACGCACTAATTGGGGCTTTACGGGCCGTAGCTCAAACAATTTCATATGAAGTCAGTCTCGGACTAATTCTCCTGTCTGTAATTATTTTCTCAGGAGGATACACCCTGCAAACATTTAACGTTACCCAAGAAAGCATTTGATTACTTATCCCCGCCTGACCTTTAGCCGCAATATGATATATCTCAACACTAGCCGAAACAAACCGAGCACCATTTGACCTAACAGAAGGGGAATCAGAACTAGTATCCGGTTTTAATGTAGAATACGCAGGAGGCCCCTTCGCACTATTCTTCCTGGCCGAATACGCCAACATCCTTCTAATAAACACCCTATCAACTGTCCTATTTTTAGGGGCCTCACACATTCCAAGCATTCCAGAACTTACAACAATTAACCTTATAATTAAAGCTGCATTACTGTCCATTATGTTCCTATGAATCCGGGCCTCATACCCACGATTCCGATATGATCAACTAATACACCTAGTATGAAAAAACTTCCTTCCCCTTACACTCGCCTTCGTATTATGACATACCGCCCTACCGATTGCACTAGCAGGACTGCCCCCACAACTATAATCAAGGAACTGTGCCCGAACACCCAAGGACCACTTTGATAGAGTGAATTACAGGGGTTAAAATCCCCTCAGTTCCTAGAAAAAAGGGAATTGAACCCATACTCAAGAGATCAAAACTCCAGGTGCTTCCTTTACACCACTTTCTAAGGCGGGGTCAGCCAATTAAGCTTTCGGGCCCATACCCCGAACATGACGGTTAAAATCCCTCCTCCGCCAATGAACCCATACGTACTTGCAATCCTGCTATCTAGTCTAGGACTAGGAACCACCCTAACCTTTGCTAGCTCTCACTGACTCCTAGCTTGAATAGGCCTAGAAATTAATACACTAGCAATCACCCCTTTAATAGCACAACACCACCACCCCCGTGCAGTAGAAGCAACTACAAAATACTTCCTAACCCAGGCCACCGCAGCAGCAATAATCCTATTTGCAAGCACAACAAATGCCTGAATAACCGGAGAATGAAACATCAACGACTTATCAAACCCCATCGCCAGCACAATATTTATAGCAGCCCTAGCACTCAAAATTGGACTCGCACCAATACATTTCTGAATACCAGAAGTACTGCAAGGATTAGACCTATTAACAGGACTCATCCTATCTACCTGACAAAAACTCGCCCCATTCGCACTTATTATCCAAACAGCACAAACTATTGACCCATCACTACTAACACTACTAGGAATTACATCCACATTGGTCGGAGGCTGAGGAGGACTAAACCAAACCCAACTACGAAAAATTCTAGCCTACTCTTCAATCGCACATATGGGATGAATAATCATTGTAATCCAGTACGCCCCCCAGCTCACCTTAATTGCACTAGGAACATATATTATTATAACCTCCGCAGCATTCCTAACCCTAAAAATATTATTAACAACCAAAATCAATACACTAGCAACAACCTGATCAAAAAGCCCCATCCTAGCATCAACAACTGCCCTAATCTTACTTTCATTAGGAGGCCTACCACCACTCACAGGATTCATGCCAAAATGACTAATCCTACAAGAACTAACAAAACAAGACCTCCCCATCATTGCCACAACCATGGCCCTAGCTGCTTTAATCAGCCTATACTTCTACCTACGACTATGTTACGCAATGACACTAACCATTTCCCCCCATACAATTAACTCAACCACCCCCTGACGAACTCAAATAACCCAAACCTCTTTACCCCTAGCCCTATTCACCACAACCGCCCTGGGATTATTACCAATAACCCCAACCATTCTAATACTAACCACCTAGGGATTTAGGATAATATTCAAGACCAAGAGCCTTCAAAGCCCTAAGTAGAAGTGAAAATCTTCTAATCCCTGATAAGACCTACAAGAAACTAACTCGCATCTCCTGACTGCAAACCAGACACTTTTATTAAGCTAAGGCCCTACTAGATGGGAAGGCCTCGATCCTACAAACTCTTAGTTAACAGCTAAGCGCTCAAGCCAGCGAGCATCCACCTACTTTCCCCGCCGCCCAGTCAGTAAGGCGGGGAAAGCCCCGGCAGAGTATTAATCTACGTCTTTGGATTTGCAATCCAATGTGTTCTTCACCACGGGGCTGATAGGAAGAGGATTTAAACCTCTATCTTCGGGGCTACAACCCACCGCCTAAACGCTCGGCTACCCTACCTGTGGCAATCACGCGCTGATTCTTCTCTACCAACCACAAAGACATTGGTACCCTTTATCTCGTATTTGGTGCCTGAGCCGGAATAGTAGGAACCGCCTTAAGCCTTCTTATTCGAGCCGAACTTAGCCAACCCGGATCACTTCTAGGTGACGACCAAATTTATAATGTCATCGTCACTGCCCACGCCTTCGTAATAATCTTCTTTATAGTAATACCCATTCTTATCGGGGGGTTTGGAAACTGACTTGTACCACTAATAATCGGAGCTCCGGACATAGCATTCCCTCGAATAAATAACATAAGCTTCTGATTATTACCCCCATCATTCCTGCTACTATTAGCCTCTTCTGGTGTTGAAGCTGGGGCCGGAACAGGATGAACAGTATACCCGCCCCTTGCAGGAAATCTAGCCCACGCAGGAGCATCAGTAGACCTAACAATTTTTTCACTTCACCTAGCAGGTATTTCATCAATCCTAGGGGCAATTAACTTCATCACCACAACCATTAACATGAAACCCCCAGCCATCTCCCAGTATCAAACACCTCTATTCGTCTGATCCGTACTTGTAACCGCCGTCCTACTCCTTTTATCACTGCCTGTTTTAGCTGCCGGGATTACAATACTACTAACAGATCGAAACCTCAATACCACATTCTTTGATCCAGCAGGCGGAGGGGACCCAATCCTTTACCAACACCTATTCTGATTCTTTGGTCACCCAGAAGTCTACATTCTTATCCTTCCGGGATTTGGAATCATCTCTCATGTTGTAGCCTACTACTCAGGTAAAAAAGAACCATTTGGCTATATAGGCATGGTGTGAGCAATGATAGCCATCGGCCTTCTAGGGTTTATTGTATGAGCCCACCACATATTCACCGTCGGAATAGACGTAGACACTCGTGCATACTTTACATCTGCAACAATAATTATTGCTATCCCAACAGGTGTGAAAGTATTCAGCTGATTAGCCACACTTCACGGAGGATCAATCAAATGAGAAACACCCATACTATGAGCTCTGGGGTTCATTTTCCTATTTACAGTAGGCGGGCTCACAGGAATTGTCCTATCCAACTCATCATTAGACATTGTCCTTCATGATACTTATTACGTAGTAGCACATTTCCACTATGTACTATCAATAGGCGCTGTATTTGCTATTATAGCAGCCTTCGTACACTGATTCCCCCTACTAACCGGATATACCCTCCACAACACATGAACAAAAATCCACTTTGCAATTATATTTATCGGAGTCAACCTAACATTCTTCCCACAACACTTCCTAGGCCTAGCAGGTATACCACGACGATATTCTGACTATCCAGACGCCTACGCCTTATGAAATACAGTATCATCCATTGGATCACTAATTTCTTTGGTGGCGGTTATTATATTCCTATTTATTCTATGAGAAGCCTTCGCCGCTAAACGAGAAGTACTATCTGTAGAACTAACAATAACAAATGTAGAGTGACTCCACGGCTGCCCTCCTCCCTACCATACGTATGAAGAACCAGCATTTGTTCAAATTCAATCAAATTAACGAGAAAGGGAGGAATTGAACCCCCATATGCTGGTTTCAAGCCAGCCACATAACCACTCTGTCACTTCCTTCCAAAGACATTAGTAAAATGTAAATTACATCACCTTGTCAAGGTGAAATTGTAGGTTAAACCCCCACATGTCTTAAGCCCAAGGCTTAATGGCACACCCAACGCAACTAGGATTTCAAGACGCAGCATCACCCGTTATAGAAGAACTTCTTCACTTCCACGATCACGCATTAATAATTGTGTTCCTAATTAGCACCTTAGTATTATATATTATTATTGCAATAGTATCAACCAAGCTTACTAACAAGTATATTTTAGACTCCCAAGAAATCGAAATCGTATGAACCATTTTACCAGCCGTCATTTTAGTACTTATTGCCCTGCCCTCTCTACGCATTCTATACCTTATGGACGAGATCAACGACCCTCACTTAACAATTAAAGCAATAGGACATCAATGATACTGAAGCTATGAGTATACAGATTATGAAGACCTGGGGTTTGACTCTTACATAGTACCAACCCAAGACCTTGCCCCCGGTCAATTCCGACTCCTAGAAACAGACCACCGAATAGTTGTCCCAATAGAATCCCCAATCCGTATCCTAGTATCCGCTGAAGACGTACTACATTCTTGAGCTGTTCCATCCCTAGGCGTAAAAATAGATGCAGTCCCAGGACGACTAAATCAAACCGCCTTCATTGCCTCACGCCCAGGATTATTCTATGGCCAATGCTCTGAAATCTGCGGGGCTAATCACAGCTTTATGCCAATTGTGGTTGAAGCAGTACCACTAGAACACTTCGAAAACTGATCCTCATTAATACTAGAAGACGCCTCGCTAAGAAGCTAAACATTGGATAAAGCATTGGCCTTTTAAGCCAAAAGTTGGTGACTCCCGACCACCCTTAGTGAAATGCCACAATTAAACCCCAGCCCTTGATTCATAGTTCTAGTATACGCATGATTACTTTTCCTAGCCATTATCCCAACTAAAATCTTAAATCACATTTCACCAAATAAACCAACCTCAGTAAGTGCCAAAAAACACAAAACCGGGTCCTGATACTGACCATGATAGTAAGCTTCTTCGACCAATTTGCAAGCCCAGTATATCTAGGAGTTCCACTAATTGCCATCGCAATCACACTCCCCTGAGTACTTTATCCAACCCCCTCATCTCGATGAGTTAACAATCGACTCATCACAATCCAAGGATGATCTATTAATCGATTCACTAATCAACTAATATTGCCACTAAACATAGAAGGACATAAATGAGCATTATTGCTAACCTCATTAATAATTTTCTTAATCACAATTAATATGCTTGGCCTACTACCCTATACCTTCACACCCACAACACAACTATCCTTTAATATAGGATTTGCCGTACCACTATGACTTGCCACAGTAATTATTGGAATACGAAACCAACCAACAGTCGCTTTAGGACACTTATTGCCAGAAGGAACACCCATCCTACTAATCCCCGTACTAATTATTATCGAAACAATTAGCCTATTTATCCGACCATTAGCCCTGGGAGTTCGACTTACAGCTAATCTAACCGCAGGCCATCTCCTAATTCAACTTATCGCCACAGCTGTATTTGTTCTTCTACCAATAATACCAACAGTAGCAATTCTAACCGCTACTGTACTCTTTCTGCTTACACTATTAGAAGTTGCAGTAGCAATAATCCAAGCTTATGTATTTGTACTTCTTTTAAGCCTATACTTACAAGAAAACGTTTAATGGCCCACCAAGCACATGCCTATCATATAGTTGACCCAAGCCCATGACCACTAACCGGAGCTATCGCTGCCCTACTAATAACATCCGGCCTAGCAATCTGATTCCACTTCCACTCAACAACACTAATAACCTTAGGATTAATTCTCCTACTTCTCACCATATACCAATGATGACGTGACATTATTCGAGAAGGGACCTTTCAAGGCCACCACACACCACCAGTACAAAAAGGACTACGATACGGAATAATCCTATTTATTACCTCAGAGGTATTCTTCTTCTTAGGGTTCTTCTGAGCCTTCTACCACTCAAGCCTGGCACCCACCCCAGAATTAGGGGGTTGCTGACCCCCCACAGGAATTACCCCACTAGACCCCTTCGAGGTCCCACTCCTTAACACAGCCGTACTACTAGCATCAGGCGTCACAGTAACATGAGCCCACCACAGCATTATAGAAGGAGAACGAAAACAAGCTATTCAATCCCTAACACTAACCATTCTATTAGGACTTTATTTCACCGCACTACAAGGCATAGAATATTACGAAGCACCATTTACAATCGCAGATGGAGTCTATGGTTCAACATTCTTTGTAGCCACAGGCTTCCATGGACTACACGTTATTATTGGGTCAACCTTCCTAGCAGTATGCCTCCTACGCCAAATCCAATACCATTTTACATCTGAACACCACTTCGGCTTTGAAGCCGCTGCCTGATACTGACACTTTGTTGACGTAGTATGACTGTTCCTCTACGTGTCTATCTATTGATGAGGCTCATAATCTTTCTAGTATTAAAATTAGTACAAGTGACTTCCAATCACACAGTCTTGGTTAAACCCCAAGGAAAGATAATGAATTTAATTATAACTATTTTAATTATTACAACAACCCTATCCTTAATCTTAGCGGCTGTATCTTTTTGACTTCCACAAATAAACCCCGACGCAGAAAAATTATCACCATATGAATGCGGGTTTGACCCCCTAGGCTCTGCCCGACTACCATTTTCCCTACGCTTCTTTCTAGTAGCAATTCTATTCCTCCTCTTTGACCTAGAAATTGCCCTCCTCCTCCCACTACCCTGAGGAGACCAACTCCACAATCCCACCGAAACACTCTTCTGAGCCACAACAGTCCTAATTTTACTAACCCTAGGACTGATCTACGAATGAACCCAAGGCGGCCTAGAATGAGCAGAATAGGGGGCTAGTCCAAAACAAGACCTCTGACTTCGACTCAGAAAACCATGGTTTAACTCCATGTCCCCCTTATGACACCCGTACACTTCAGCTTTAGTTCAGCATTTATTTTAGGTCTAATAGGACTAGCATTTCACCGAACCCACCTACTCTCCGCACTCCTATGCCTAGAAGGAATAATATTATCTCTATTTATTGCATTAGCCCTATGAACACTGCAATTCGAATCAACAGCATTCTCAACAGCTCCTATATTACTATTAGCTTTCTCTGCCTGTGAAGCAAGCACCGGCCTAGCACTACTAGTTGCTACTGCCCGCACTCATGGAACTGACCGACTACAAAACCTTAACCTCCTACAATGCTAAAAGTACTAATCCCCACAATCATACTATTCCCAACAATTTGACTAACCTCCCCTAAATGACTGTGAACAACCACAACCGCACACAGCCTCCTAATTGCCTCCATTAGCCTGATATGACTAAAATGAACCTCAGAAACCGGATGAACCTCCTCTAATATATATTTAGCCACAGACCCATTATCAACCCCCCTTTTAGTACTGACATGCTGATTACTTCCACTTATGATTCTAGCCAGCCAAAACCATATTAACCCCGAACCAATTAACCGACAACGTTCTTATATTATACTCCTTGCCTCACTACAAACCTTTCTAATTATAGCATTCAGTGCCACAGAAATCATTATATTTTATATTATATTTGAAGCTACACTTATCCCAACCCTTATTATTATTACCCGTTGAGGAAATCAAACTGAACGACTTAATGCAGGAACCTACTTCCTATTCTATACTCTAGCAGGATCACTCCCACTCCTAGTTGCCCTACTTCTTCTTCAACAATCTACAGGCACGCTATCAATATTAGTACTCCAATACTCACAACCTCTTCAACTCAACTCTTGAGGCCATATAATCTGATGAGCTGGCTGCCTAATCGCATTTTTAGTTAAAATACCATTATATGGAGTTCACCTGTGACTGCCAAAAGCGCATGTAGAAGCCCCCGTAGCAGGATCAATAGTACTAGCAGCAGTTCTACTAAAACTTGGCGGATATGGAATAATACGCATAATAGTAATACTAGATCCTCTGTCAAAAGAACTAGCCTACCCATTCATTATTCTAGCCCTCTGAGGTATTATTATAACCGGATCAATTTGCCTTCGACAAACAGACCTAAAATCACTAATTGCCTACTCATCTGTAAGCCACATGGGGTTAGTAGCAGGAGGAATCCTAATTCAAACCCCATGAGGATTCTCAGGAGCAATCATTTTAATAATTGCTCACGGACTAGTGTCCTCAGCACTATTCTGCTTAGCCAACACAACCTATGAACGAACCCACAGCCGAACAATAATACTCGCCCGAGGACTACAAGTGATTTTTCCATTAACCGCAATATGATGATTCACCGCCAATCTGGCCAACTTAGCACTCCCCCCACTACCTAACCTAATAGGAGAACTCATAATTATTACAACGCTATTCAGCTGATCCCCGTGAACAATTTTACTTACTGGCCTAGGAACATTAATTACAGCTGGCTATTCCCTATATATATTTCTTATATCACAACGGGGCCCAACACCCAATCATATCATAGGACTCCAACCCTTCCACACCCGAGAACACCTACTAATAACCCTACACCTAACCCCCGTCATCCTACTAGTGGCAAAACCAGAACTCATGTGAGGATGATGTTACTGTAAGTATAGTTTCAACCAAAATATTAGATTGTGATTCTAAAGATAGGAGTTAAAACCTCCTTACTCACCAAGGAAGAACGGAAAATAGTAAGCACTGCTAATCCTTACACTCCGTGGTTAAAATCCACGGCTTCCTTACGCTTTCAAAGGATAACAGCCCATCCGTTGGTCTTAGGAACCAAAAACTCTTGGTGCAAATCCAAGTGAAAGCTAAAATGACACTAATTATACACTCATCACTCCTTCTAATCTTCTTCATTTTAATATACCCACTACTCACTACACTAAACCCCAATCAACAAGGGCTCAACATAGCAAAAATAACTAAAGTTGCCGTTAGCTCCGCATTCTTCGTCAGCCTATTACCACTTATAATTTTCCTAAACCTGAAAACAGAGGGCATTATTACAAATTGACAGTGAATAAACACTCAAACATTTGACATCAATATTAGCTTTAAATTCGACCACTACTCCTTAATCTTCGTTCCAGTTGCCCTATACGTTACCTGATCAATTCTAGAATTCGCACTATGATACATACACTCCGACCCCTATATTGACCGATTCTTTAAATACTTACTCACATTCCTGGTAGCCATAATCATCTTAGTTACAGCTAACAACATATTTCAATTGTTTATTGGCTGAGAGGGGGTAGGGATTATATCATTCCTGCTAATCGGATGATGACATGGACGAGCAGACGCCAACACAGCAGCTCTCCAAGCTGTTATTTATAATCGAGTAGGAGACATCGGACTAATTATAACCATAGCGTGATTTGCAATAAACCTCAACTCCTGAGAAATTCAACAAATCTTTGCTTTATCAAAAAACTTCGACATAACAGTCCCCCTACTAGGACTTGCCTTAGCGGCAACAGGGAAATCAGCCCAATTTGGCCTCCACCCGTGACTACCGTCCGCCATGGAGGGCCCTACACCAGTATCTGCCCTACTCCACTCAAGCACTATAGTTGTTGCAGGAATCTTCCTACTAATCCGCCTTCACCCACTTATAGAAAACAACCAGCTCGCCCTAACGACCTGCCTCTGTCTTGGAGCATTAACCTCATTATTCACAGCCACTTGTGCTTTGACCCAAAATGATATCAAAAAAATTGTAGCTTTCTCAACATCAAGCCAACTTGGATTAATAATAGTTACAATTGGATTAAACCAACCGCAACTAGCATTCCTGCACATTTGCACCCACGCTTTCTTCAAAGCCATAATATTCCTGTGCTCTGGCTCAATTATTCACAACCTAAACAATGAGCAGGACATCCGAAAAATAGGGGGCCTGTTCAACATTATACCTGCTACCTCAACTTACTTTACAATTGGCAGCCTTGCCCTAACAGGGACCCCCTTCCTAGCAGGATTCTTCTCAAAAGATGCAATTATTGAAGCCCTAAACACCTCTTACCTAAACGCCTGAGCCCTTACCCTAACACTAATTGCCACATCATTCACCGCAGTATATAGCTTTCGACTAGTATACTTTGTAATTATAGGAACCCCCCGATTCCTACCATTATCCCCAATTAACGAAAACAATCCACTAGTAATTAACTCCATCAAACGACTTGCTTGAGGAAGCATTATTGCAGGACTCCTCATTACACAAAACTTCCTACCAATAAAAACACCAGTCATAACAATACCAACCACCCTAAAAATAGCAGCTCTTGCAGTAACAATTGCAGGCCTACTTGTAGCCACAGAACTAGCTAATATAACAAGCAAACAAGTAAAAATCACCCCAATAATCTCCACACACCACTTCTCAAATATATTAGGATTCTTCCCAATAACCATTCACCGACTTCTTCCAAAACTTAAACTTACCCTAGGACAATCCGCCGCCACCCAACTCGACAAAACATGGCTCGAAACCATCGGGCCAAAAGGCCTAGCACTAACACAAACAACCATAGCAAAGACTATAAACGACATCACACGAGGAATAATCAAGACATATCTAACCGTATTCCTTCTAACCCTAATCTTGGCCACCATTCCAGTTCTCCTTTAAACCGCACGAAGGGCCCCACGACCTAAACCACGAGTAAGCTCTAAAACAACAAGCAAAGTCAAAAGCAACACCCAAGCACAAATAACTAATATACCCCCACCAAACGAATACATCACAGCCACACCACTGATGTCACCACGCAAAACAGAAAACTCCTTCAACCCATCCACAACCACCCACGAACCCTCATATCAACCCCCTCAGAAAAACCCCGCCACTAAACCAACCCCTAATAAATAAACTAAAACATACCCTAACACAGAACGACTGCCCCAAGCTTCTGGAAAAGGCTCAGCAGCCAAGGCTGCCGAATAAGCAAAAACCACAAGCATCCCCCCTAAATAAATTAAAAAAAGAACTAATGATAAAAAAGAACCCCCATGGCCAACCAAAATCCCACACCCAACCCCAGCTGCAACTACCAAACCAAAAGCAGCAAAATAAGGCGTAGGATTAGAAGCAACAGCAACTAAACCCACAACCAAAGCTATCAGTAATAAAAACATAAAATAGGTCATAATTCTTGCTCAGACTTTAACCGAGACCAATGACTTGAAGAACCATCGTTGTTATTCAACTACAAAAACCATTAATGGCAAGCCTACGAAAAACACACCCCCTTATTAAAATAGCTAACAACGCATTAGTTGACCTACCAGCACCATCCAACATTTCAACATGATGAAACTTTGGATCCCTACTAGGACTATGCCTAATTACCCAAATTCTAACTGGCCTATTCCTAGCCATACATTATACCTCGGATATTTCAACTGCATTCTCATCAGTAGCCCACATTTGCCGAGATGTCAACTACGGCTGACTAATCCGAAATATCCACGCTAACGGAGCATCATTCTTCTTCATCTGCATTTACATACACATTGCCCGAGGCCTATATTACGGGTCATATCTTTATAAAGAAACCTGAAATATCGGCGTAGTCCTCCTACTACTAGTTATAATAACAGCCTTTGTCGGCTACGTACTACCATGAGGACAAATATCCTTTTGAGGAGCCACAGTAATTACAAACCTCCTATCCGCCGTACCATACATAGGAGATATGCTAGTCCAATGAATCTGAGGAGGATTCTCAGTAGACAACGCAACACTAACACGATTCTTTGCATTCCACTTCCTACTACCATTTATTGTTACCGCCGCAACCATCCTCCACCTCCTATTCCTCCACGAAACAGGGTCAAACAACCCAATAGGACTAAACTCAGACGCAGACAAAATCTCCTTCCACCCATACTTCACGTACAAAGATCTTCTGGGATTCGTAATTATATTACTAGCTTTAATACTACTAACGTTATTTTCCCCTAACATACTAGGAGACCCAGAAAACTTCACCCCCGCCAACCCTTTAGTTACCCCTCCACACATTAAACCAGAATGATACTTCTTATTTGCCTACGCCATTCTACGATCAATTCCAAACAAACTCGGAGGTGTCCTTGCACTACTATTCTCTATTCTAGTATTAATACTCGTGCCACTATTACACACCTCAAAACAACGAGGACTAACATTCCGCCCAATTACCCAGTTCTTATTCTGAAGCTTAGTAGCAGACATAATCATTTTAACATGAATTGGAGGCATACCAGTAGAACACCCATTCATCATCATTGGACAAATCGCATCCATATTGTATTTCGCATTATTCCTCATTTTGATACCACTAACGGGATGATTAGAAAATAAAGCACTACAACTAACCTGCCCTAGTAGCTTAGTCCAAAAGCATCGGTCTTGTAATCCGAAGATCGGAGGTTAAATTCCTCCCTAGCGCCCAAAAAAGAGAGATTTTAACTCTCACCCCTGGCTCCCAAAGCCAGAATTCTAAACTAAACTATTTTCTGGGGACGAACCATCCCCTTATGGTATTAGTAAATATATGTATGATTTCACATTAATGTGTTAATACATATATGCATTATCACCAATTCACTATCTTGACCATAAAGCAAGTACTAAATGTCAAGGTATACATAAATCATATTATTAAAACTCAGAAATAATATTATTTTAACCCGAGTAATTTATTATTCCTTAAAAATTTGACCTCAAATTTTTCCTTGAAATAACCAGCTATAACTTTATTAGAGAATATTAATGTAGTAAGAGACCACCAACCGGTCGTACAAAGGCATATCATGCATGATAGAATCAGGGGCATTAACTGTGAGGGTAGCACAATATGAACTATTACTGGCATCTGGTTCCTATTTCAGGTATATAACTGTAATATTCCACCCTCGGATAATTATACTGGCATTTGATTAATGGTGTAGTACATATGTCTCGTTACCCACCATGCCGGGCATTCTTTTATATGCATAACGTTCTCCTTTTTTTTCCTCTTCATTTGCATTTCAGAGTGCAAGCATCAAATAGTGAATTAAGCTTGAGCACTTTCCTTGTATGTGACAATGTAAGTTAATTATTATAAGACATAATTTAAGAATTACATATTATTATCTCAAGTGCATAACATATATGTCTCTTGTTCAACTTATCCTTACATAATGCCCCCTTTGGTTTTTGCGCGACAAACCCCCCTACCCCCCTACGTTCGGCGAATCCTGTTATTCTTGTCAAACCCCAAAAGCAAGAAAGACTCAAGAACGTATTAGCCAACGAGTCGTGATATAAATTGGCATCCATTATATATATATATATATATATATATATATGCACCAATTTTTATTGCAACAACTCACCACCAGCCTAACAACCCCTACCAAAAATTTTACAAAAATAACCCGGCACTAAATATTCTAATATTATTAAGCA